ATTTCTTTCGAATGAATCGAAAATTCCAGAGTATATCTTTTCACGGGTCGAACCAAAAAAAAAGAAACTTCGAATATTTCCCTCTTTACTTTACCTTTATCCGGCAGAAAAAAAAAGGAAAATTCCCTATTTTTTTGTCCATGTCCCTAAATTAAATATTAAATAATAGGAGACTTAAATGAAAGTCCCTTTCTCGCATTCGCTCTCCATTGCATTGGCGGAACAAAAATTTCTGATGCATCAATATGGAAATATTTGGTACATGAAGCCATGATCTGATATCTATATCGAAATCCTATATAGATATAAACTGATCTTTTTCTGGAATAAAAGAAAGATATTGAAAAATATATTGCTCTTGTGACTCGGAATAAATGGTTTCTCTGTGGAGGAAGGGAATAGCGATTTATTCCTATGGAGCATCCAGGAACAAGAAGATTCAATCGGAAATATCGACAAATTCTTGCGTGGTCCAAGGAAATAAAAAAAAGGGGTCCGCTTCTACAATTTTATCTCTATCCAATTTGAATATCAGAATAGCTGATATAGTCATGATTCAATGGGTCAGGTCCACTTACTTTTTCTTTTCTTGATTTCTAATTTTTCCGATGGATTTAATTGGAACAATGGAGAAGTAGTAAAACTTTGGTTTGTCGATTCATAATTGAGATTGGGTATTATCTCGAATATCCATGTCCCGGGACCAAAAATATAAATAATGAAACATGAGGAGGAGTATAGCCTGTAGTGACATAGTAGTCCTCCTAATAAGTGGGATTCCTTATTATCATAATGAACAAATGTTCAACTTTATACCTATAACTCATTAGAATGATAACTCATTATGCGGTCCGTTTACCTTTTTTTTTATTACAAATATTTTACCTTTTTTTTATTACAAATATCAATAATATCTCTATTCTCCGATGAAAAATGAAGACTAAGGCGGGAGCTTCGTGGAAAAAGCCCTTTATCGGATTTGAACCGATGACTTACGCCTTACCATGGCGTTACTCTACCACTGAGTTAAAAGGGCCATTTTCTTCAATTCATGAAGAGGCCACTAACCACTATGAGTCTACTGCATGTATCTATGTATAGACTATATGTACATATATACATGTATGCATAGGGGGCTCATTCAAGAACAAGCTATTTGATTTACCTAGGAAGTTCTAGGGTCAAATCAAACGATTATTTATATTTGAGAAATATCAATGCAATGAATTGTTTCGCTCCTAATTGCTTTGCTTTTATTGACCCATCGAGGCGAGATTCACTTGATTGATACATGTACCAATCCGACATAGATCCAAAATATTTCATCGAATCATGTGATGAAGGATTCGACTCGTACCCTGAACTGAATTCTTATAGAAAAAAAAGAATCTTTTCGATTACTTGTCAATCCCTTCCCAGATTTACGAGTTCTACATCACCTTTTTGAATCAATCAAAAAAAAATTCTATCATTTCTGAATTTCCTGGCTTAGTGTTAGTGAGGCATATCTCGTCTTAACGATGAGCGAATCAATGAGTGAAAATTGAAGAAAGGGGGTTTGACTTTTTTTTGTCGGACAAATCCCCGCTGAGGGGATCCTATACTTCGTCATATATATATGATGGTTCATGAATGAACAATCAAAAAATTCTATGTAATTGTGGAAGCAAGAAAGATTCTTCGGATCTAGTCATGCCATTACATTATATTGACAATTCCAAAAAACTGCTCATACTATGAACATAATATGATGGCGATCGGGCAGGTATGCCCCTATCGTCTAGCGGTTCAGGACATCTCTCTTTCAAGGAGGCAGCGGGGATTCGACTTCCCCTGGGGGTAGGGTATTACGAAAGGAAGTTGATCATGGATTATCAATAAGCCTAGAATTGATTCTTCCTGGGTCGATGCCCGAGCGGTTAATGGGGACGGACTGTAAATTCGTTGGCGATATGTCTACGCTGGTTCAAATCCAGCTCGGCCCAATAATTCGCCGATCCATGGGGATGATATAACCAATTTGTCCTCCAGAAATGCCTGATATAGAGGAATAAATAGTCCATTTTTTCTGCTATATCCCTATTTCTTTGTTCATTTGTTCCCACGCGTTCTGATCTTTCTAACGATCTAGATTAATAATCTGTAAATATAAGAAGGAGTAAAGAAAAAAAGAGTCCTTTTTTTTTCATTGAAAGATTGATTATCTTATCAATCGATGTGGCAATAACCACAGGATTACTAGTAATCCGTGTCACTCTCACTATAGTTCATATCCATGTGAATATCAATCACTCGTGTTTCTGGTAAAACACGGCAATTATAAATATAAAGAAATTATAAGAATATGTATGAGAATATGTATGCTGTATAACTCATTTCCCTGGGATTGTAGTTCAATCGGTCAGAGCACCGCCCTGTCAAGGCGGAAGCTGCGGGTTCGAGCCCCGTCAGTCCCGACCTAGAATCCGATGAATCCATCAATTCATCTCTCCATTTTCTGTGAAGGGGGGGCAAGGGGCAGAATTGAATTCTCAGCGGCGGACCTTATTTCTTTCGTTTTTCGTTTCGCATTTCTCATCGGACAAATACGGTAATTTCAATTACTTCAACTAGTACCGATTGATGGGAGAGAGACATATGTAGATTGAATTGATCGGTGGTATCACCATATTTAGGATTCCAAGAGAGACTGTACTGGTCTGGCTTTTTCGATTGCTCCTGATCAATGGAATGAAATAGAGTACCCATATGTTTTCTGGGAACACATACACAAATTGTATTCGTTTATTGTACGATACACAATTAACTTAATATAGAATATAGTTACCCCGACAGCGACAGAGTACTTTTCAGATGAAACCTACCCCCTTTTCTAACTCCGATTTTGCTCAATTACGAATTGAAAACAATTTATCTATCTCATTTGAATTGCATACTTTCTTTTTGATGTATGTGTCTCAGTCCTCAATCCAAGGAAAGAGGATACTAATATAATAAAAGATCAAACAAAGATCCGCCTCTCTTGTCTTGTTCTAGGGAGGGAAGGAATGAATAGATTTTTTTCTTCCTATTTTACCCCATCGAAGAAAGAACAAAATCAATAAATAAAATAGTGAATTTATCGGAATATTCGATCTTTTTTTTATACCGAGACCCATTTTTATCACACTTCTCTGTCTCCCAAGAAGATTAGATCATCACAAAAACTTCGCTTAGAACTTAACTCATCCTTTTTTCCATTTCACTCCTACTGTTTGGGTCTGTGACCAATGGAACACCGGTTAGATAATACCTCATCAGATGATTGTATAAGGAAGACGGTAGGTTATAGAAAAGAAAGAGTGGAAATGAGAAATTCAATGGGATTCTTGATTGAATCAGGAATCCCATTTTGGATTCGGTATGGATAAAGGATCTTCCTATGTTATACTATTCAATTCTCGACGATGAATCCGATTTGATAGATCAGATATTGTTATTCATGATATTGATCCGATTCAGTATCATCAGGATGCAATCCATCCCATGGAATTTTCAGGAGAAAGACTTATTATCTCTATGGGATTAGATCCCGAGTTATTGCAAAGCAAAAAAAAAAAAACGATGAGATTATGGAAGTCAATATTCTCGCATTTATTGCTACTGCGCTGTTCATTCTAGTTCCTACTGCTTTTTTACTTATCATCTACGTAAAAACAGTCAGTCAAAATGATTAATTTGAATGAAACTTGACTTATTAGTTCTTATCAATGATTGAAGAAATGAAAGGGATTCAAATCCCAAGTCTTAAATGAAATGAGTGGATTGGAGTCAGCAGTATATGAGATAGTATGGTAGAAAGAACTATATGAACCTTTCTACCACACTATCTATTATTGTATTGTATAAAGTTGTATAAAGATATGTACTTGATATGGATCAATCTATAATATGTATCTACATATGTCTACATGTAAATAGCACTCCAATTCTATTTCTTCGCTACATCCATTTGTATTGATTTCGATCAATCTGAAATAATCGAACGTCAACTCTTTCCTAAGTTTCTGATTATTTTCAATATGGATCCCGAGATCTATCGAAACAATCAATGTAGGAAGAATAGTATGGGCATATATTATATAAATTATATAAAAGGAAAAAAAATAGGGGTTGGTTGCTCCTCATTGTAATATCCATAATTCTGGTAAGGGCCGGTTCATCGAAATAGAATATTTAGGAAGAATTCGGTTGGAAAAAATTTCCATTTCCTATCATGTGTGTTCAGTTTGGAAATACGAACATGGGAATCAAATCATTGAAATCTTTGTTTGATCGAAGGGTTCTTATTCCTATATTACTGGATTCTGGTAGAATTTTTGAAATGGGTATATTTTTTTTTTAGCTTCGCAGAATGATCTATTAAACAATTGATACAATTCGATTACTCAACTCAATTATCAATTAGTAGTACCCCTAGAGTCCACTTCTTCCCCATACTACGAGTGAAAGGGAAAATGTAAAGACTACCATTAAAGCAGCCCAAGCGAGACTTACTATATCCATGTGAATTATGTCCCCTATCTATATGAATATGAAGGAATTATTCCATTATTTATCATTAATAATAGTGGAATCAATGGTGCAGAGTCAAAATGGGATTCTGACCTAATGCTATTGATGAACCAATCCAATGAATACACTCGTAACAAGTTCCTATATGATTTCTGGTAGAATTGGGAAGCATTAATCACAAGCAAGATACACAGTTACCCCCTTGGAAGTTTCAAGGGAATCTTACTAATGGAACATGTAGGAATAGTAAGACCTATTGTTTGTTGCCTTTCATAAGCAAAAGGCCTAAAAATATACCATCAAGATCGATAACTATCTATCACATACCTCTATCTCCCATCTAAGCCTTACTGTCTCTGTTTCTGTGAAACAATCGGGAGACACCCTATTACATTCTTGGCGGGGTTACCAAAAAGAAAGAATTTTTTCTTTCTTTTTCAACTTTA